ACAAGAATCCGTTTTGCTCAAATCAAAGCACTTAGTTTAGCCTTTGTTTCCTCTGTGCCCTGTCTTCTTTAAAGATTCATCCAATGGAATCCCGACTCCCTTTCTTTTTGATTTCCATTCTATTTATAATTAGAACCTAATTAAGATAGGATGACTAATGTATGCAGCCTAATGAGGAGTAATACTATAAAAATAAAGAACTCTATTTCAGAACTATGAGACAGAATATTCTGTTTTCTTATTTACTCTTTCTTTATTTTTGGATTTTATTTCAATTTTTCTATTTTATAGAAAGTAGATCGATTTAGATAATGTATATATAAGCAAAGTAATATACTTCAAACAAAGTAGGAATTCGCAAGATGGAGAAAATCATTGCAGTTATTATAGGGAAGTCTAGGGACTTAGAGCATATCCTATTTGAAGGAGGATGGAATTCAAATCAGGTAAGGGATCCTTCCTTCTATTGATTTGATAGAAATTCGTTTTTCTTTTCCTGTCTCTAAGATTTTCGATGAATGAGCCTGTGGTAATGCTTTTATCTCTATTCTATGGCGCAAGCGACCGTCCAGTCTATAAACAAGTACTAATGAGGAAATGAAAACTATACTAAAGGAAACATAGGATCTCTATCCTAAAATCTAAAAAAAGGACATATTAGGGCTATACGGATTCGAACCGTAGACCTTCTCGGTAAAACAGATCAAACGGATTATTATCGAAATGATTCGAACTGTTTCAAAGACCCAACATGCATTTTTTTGCATTGGGCTCTTTCATCAACTGATGTAAAGATCAGTTAGTCCACCATAGTTTTTCTTTACGGAAAGATAATGAGATGGCTCCCTGTGCTCTGATTGATTATTTGTATTATGATCTATCTAGGAGCAATACCAAAGTGTTTCAAAGGAGGATTACCTTGACTTAGGTCTGCCTCCGGCCTAAATTAAATCAACCTAAGTGAAATGGAGTCTCTATCGTTCCGCTGCAAGAGTTGACTATGAGACTTCATACACCTTAAAGTTCATAGAACGAAAAGAAGTTTTTTGGAGGCCCTTATCCTCATTACGCCTAGCATTTAGTGGGCTGGATATTTACCTTATCAACTAGCAAATCAATAAGGGTTCTATTTGATTAGGCACCTGAATTGGCACCTGAATCGGACTGAACCGACTGTTTGTCAGGCTACTGTTCTCCTATTCTCTCGAATCTATGAAGTAAGACATTGATTTTGCAATAAGATCAATTATGTTCATTGCATAATAAGCTCCCTTGAAAAGCATTGGCGCACGTGTAAGCGAGTTGCTCTACCGAACTGAGCTATAGCCCTTGTCAGAGATATCTTAACATATAGATAATTTCTTGTCAAGATGAATATTCTCTAATGCCAGAGGATATCCCTTTGATCTGTTTACTATATAACATACCAATAACGGAGCAGTATTGCTTATAAAAAGGATTCGATCTATAATCGATCGAAGTAATGGGTCTTCCTTTGTGGTGATAAATTGCCTACTTAACTCAGTGGTTAGAGTATTGCTTTCATACGGCGGGAGTCATTGGTTCAAATCCAATAGTAGGTAGGTAGGTAGAAAAATTACTAGATAGCATTGGACTTACTTCGCTTCGCTATCTAATAACTTTTTCTACCCCTCTTCCCTTTTTCTTTGTATCAACTAAACCATTGGATTGTATTCAATTGGATGGGGGAATCCAATTGATAGCCTCGACTCGTATCCTAGCTCGTCTGAGAGCTAGCTTCGCTTCAACCAACTCTTTCGTACCCTCAGCTCTACTCAAGTTAGCTTCGGCTATTTCAAGTGCCTGTTGAGCTTCTTCCGGATCAATGTCACTACCCAGTTCCGCATCATTTCCTAAAATGATGATCTCATTATTAACTATTCTCGCAAAACCGCTCCACAGAACCGCCGTTAACCATTGGTCGTTGAGGAGGCGTATTCTCAAAGGACCCATATCTACAGCTGTGTTAATGGGGGCGTGGTTTGGTAATACGCCAATTTGGCCACTATTAGTAGATAAAATGATTTCTTTCACTTCACAATCCCAAATAATTCGCTTAGGAGTTAGTACATAAAGATTTAATTTCATTTCTTCAATTTGTTCTCCTCTTCTAAGTTTATAGCTTTCGTGCTAGCTTCATCGATGTTACCCACCAAATAAAAAGCTTGTTCGGGTAGGCCGTCTAATTCTCCGGAAAGGATTAGTTGAAATCCCCTAATTGTTTCTGCAAGACCAACATACTTTCCTGCAGAACCGGTAAAAACTTCTGCCACAAAGAACGGTTGTGATAAGAAACGTTCAATTTTTCGTGCTCTTGCTACAGTTAAACGATCCTCCTCTGATAATTCATCCAACCCAAGAATTGCGATAATGTCCTGAAGTTCTTTGTAACGTTGTAAAGTTTCCTTAACTCTTTGCGCAGTTTCATAATGTTCGTTGCCAACGATCCGAGGCTGTAACATAGTTGAGGTTGAATCTAAAGGATCTACTGCTGGATAAATACCCTTGGAAGCTAATCCTCTGGAAAGTACGGTAGTAGCATCCAAATGTGCAAATGTTGTGGCAGGAGCAGGGTCGGTCAAATCGTCCGCAGGTACATAAACTGCTTGGATCGAAGTTATGGATCCCTTTTTTGTAGAAGCAATTCTTTCTTGCAAAGAACCCATTTCTGTACTAAGAGTAGGTTGATAACCCACTGCGGAGGGCATTCTCCCTAATAAGGCGGATACCTCCGATCCTGCTTGAACAAAACGAAAGATATTATCGATGAATAGAAGCACGTCTTGCTTATTAACATCTCGGAAATATTCTGCCATAGTTAGGGCAGTTAAACCAACTCTCATACGAGCTCCCGGCGGTTCATTCATTTGACCATAGACTAGAGCTACCTTTGATTCCTCCAAATTTTTTTCATTAATTACTCCGGATTCCTTCATTTCCATATAAAGATCATTTCCTTCACGAGTCCGTTCCCCTACTCCGCCAAATACGGATACGCCTCCATGAGCTTTAGCAATGTTGTTGATTAATTCCATGATGAGTACTGTTTTACCTACTCCAGCCCCCCCAAATAGTCCTATTTTTCCTCCACGTCGATAAGGAGCTAAAAGATCGACCACCTTAATACCTGTTTCAAAGATGGATAATTTCGTATCTAGCTCGATAAAGGCAGGCGCAGATCTATGAATAGGGAATGTTGCATTAATATCTACAGGACCCAAATTGTCAATAGGTTCCCCAAGAACGTTGAAAATTCGTCCGAGAGTAGCTCCACCGACTGGAACACTGAGAGGAGCTCCCGTGTCAATCACTTCCAATCCTCTCATCAACCCGTCTGTAGCACTCATAGCTACAGCTCTAACTCGATTATTTCCTAATAATTGTTGTACCTCACAAGTCACATTAATTTGCTTACCGGCAGTGTCTCTACTCTTGACTACCAAAGCGTTATAAATATAAGGTAACTTGCCCGGGGGAAAAGTGATATCCAGCACGGGTCCAATAATTTGATCGATACGCCCTATGCTTTTTTCTTCAATTGTGGAAACCCCGGGACGAGAAGTAGTAGGATTGGTTCTCATAATTATCACATAATTTTCAAAAAAAAAAGGAATTTGTCGAATTTTTTCTTGTTGAATAATGCCAAATCAAATCCAAAAAAATAGCCAAAAATCCAAAAGTCAAAAGGAAATGAATTAGTTAATTCAATAAGAGAGAAAGGGGGACGAGGACTTGATTTCGTTGCCCAAGCGAATCCCATTCAATCGTTTACTCATGGAATGAGTCCGTTGGAAAGTTCAATCAATCTTTTTTTTCATATACATTTCGCCTTTTGTGGAGGATCTGTCCCTACTCTACTTTCCTATCTAGGACTTCGATATACAAAATATATACTACTGTGAAGCATAGATTGCTGTCAACAGAGAATTTTCTTAGTATTTAGGTATTTACATTCAAAATAAGAAAGGGGCCTATTAAGAACTTGTAAAATAAGGATTAGGGATTGATTTGGGTTGCGCTATATCTATCAAAGAGTATACAATAATGATGGATTTGGTGAATCAAATCCATGGTTTAATAACGAACCATGTTAACTTACCATAACAACAACTCAATTCCTATCGAATTCCTATAGTAGAATTCCTATAGGATAGAACATACACAGGGTGTACGCATTATATATGAATGAAACATATTCATTAACTTAAGCATGCCCTCCATTTTCTTTAATGAGTTGATATTAATTGAATACCCTTTTTGTTTTAAAAGATTTTTGCAAAGGTTTCATTTACGCCTAATCCATATCGAGTAGACCCTGTCGTTGTGAGAATTCTTAATTCATGAGTTGTAGGGAGGGACTTATGTCACCACAAACAGAAACTAAAGCAAGTGTTGGATTTAAAGCTGGTGTTAAGGATTATAAATTGACTTATTACACCCCGGAGTATGAAACCAAGGATACTGATATCTTGGCAGCATTCCGAGTAACTCCTCAGCCCGGGGTTCCGCCCGAAGAAGCAGGGGCTGCAGTAGCTGCCGAATCTTCTACTGGTACATGGACAACTGTTTGGACTGATGGACTTACCAGTCTTGATCGTTACAAAGGGCGATGCTATCACATCGAGCCCGTTGTTGGGGAGGAAAATCAATTTATCGCTTATGTAGCTTATCCATTAGACCTATTTGAAGAGGGTTCTGTTACTAACATGTTTACTTCCATTGTGGGTAACGTATTTGGTTTCAAAGCCCTACGCGCTCTACGTCTGGAGGATCTGCGAATTCCCCCTACTTATTCAAAAACTTTCCAAGGTCCGCCTCATGGTATCCAAGTTGAAAGGGATAAGTTGAACAAGTACGGCCGTCCTTTTTTGGGATGTACTATTAAACCAAAATTGGGATTATCCGCAAAAAATTACGGTAGAGCGTGTTATGAGTGTCTACGCGGTGGACTTGATTTTACCAAAGATGATGAAAACGTAAACTCACAACCATTTATGCGCTGGAGGGACCGTTTTGTCTTTTGTGCCGAAGCAATTTATAAATCACAGGCCGAAACCGGTGAAATCAAGGGGCATTACTTGAATGCGACTGCAGGTACATGCGAAGAAATGATGAAGAGAGCTATATTTGCGAGGGAATTAGGGGTTCCTATTGTAATGCATGACTACTTAACTGGGGGATTCACCGCAAATACTACTTTGGCTCATTATTGCCGCGACAATGGCCTACTTCTTCACATTCACCGGGCAATGCATGCAGTTATTGATAGACAGAAAAATCATGGTATGCATTTTCGTGTATTAGCTAAAGCATTGCGTATGTCTGGGGGAGATCATGTCCACGCCGGTACAGTAGTAGGTAAGTTAGAAGGGGAACGCGAAATGACTTTAGGTTTTGTTGATTTATTGCGCGATGATTTTATTGAAAAAGATCGTGCTCGCGGTATCTTTTTCACTCAGGACTGGGTATCTATGCCAGGTGTTATACCGGTGGCTTCAGGGGGTATTCATGTTTGGCATATGCCAGCTCTGACCGAAATCTTTGGAGATGATTCCGTATTACAATTTGGTGGAGGAACTTTAGGACATCCTTGGGGAAATGCACCTGGTGCAGTAGCTAATCGGGTGGCTTTAGAAGCTTGTGTACAAGCTCGTAACGAAGGGCGCGATCTTGCTCGTGAAGGTAATGAAATTATCCGAGCAGCTTGCAAATGGAGTCCTGAACTAGCCGCAGCTTGTGAAATATGGAAGGCGATCAAATTTGAGTTCGAGCCGGTAGATACTATAGATAAGTAGATAAAACTAGATATAAAGAAGGTCTAAATAAAAAAGAAGCGAAATAGAAAGAGAAAAAAGCAGTTACGAAATGCAGTAATTCTTCTTTATTCTTCTAATTGATTGCAATTAAACTCGGCTCAATCTTAAAAAAAAGATTGAGCCGAATAAAAATAGATCTTGATACGATCATGAGACTTGACAAATCGAGATTCCTCTATTCTATATATTTAGAATATATAAAGGTATAATACAATAAATAAATACAAATATAGTATTATCATATGATAATGGAATCAAATACGCAGTATTTACAGAAAAAGTCTTTATTTATTGGGAAAGAATCAATGAAAAAAGATTAGGAATCGCAATGCTACTATACGCGTCCGGAGGAGTATTCGGAATAATATTCTTCTATAATCCATTCTTGTGTCTTGCGCGGGGTCTTACTAACAGGACTTCGCTGCACGGGACGGGTTTTCGTCGAAAAGCTAACTCCACCCGGCATTTTCATACCCTTTGGGTGGTATATCGCCTTAAAAAGTCTAAGGGGGTAGTATGAGATCTGTAGTAGGTAAGAGAATTTGCCCTTTGATTTTGATTGAGTATGCTATTTTTCCGCCTTTACCGCGCATTATTGTATGAGCTTCTAGAGGATAGAGGAGCACGTATGCAGGAAGGAAATTACAGCTTAATAAAAAAGTCTAAAAAAGCTTCAACTTTACGGCACTATCAATCAACTAAAAAGCCCTATGTATGAATCCTTACAACCGGTGGGATAGGATAAGAGCGAGTTTCGGTATACTGGGGTTGGGGGATATCCTTATTTCAAAACCTGACGCGCATCTTGCGTTTGTGGGGGTCCGAGAGTGGTTGAAGAAGTATTGCATGTGGAAGTAGGTAGACGAAACTGATTTAGGATTCGAAATGGGCGCATTCGACTAAAAGTCGTACTGAGACCTTTTTTAAAGGGTATTCTGAAAGAGGTATTTCATTTTCACAATCGCTTTCTTTTGAATCCAATTTCAAGTTCGATTAGAAGGATAGAAAGGCCATGAGGACGGGAAAAGAAAAATCAAATCTTTTTAATCTCCTTTTTTGCAATTTTCTTATTATCCATTCCATTCATTTTTTTTTATAGAATACTAAAGTATTCTATAGTATTCTATAAAAAATCTTTATTTTGCAAACTAAAAAATACAATAGTCAATATTCCTTATAATAGATATACTTAATTATATTATAAGAATCCTAAGATATTTTTCGAATAGATAGAAATAGTAAATTTGAATTGAGACACCTATTCTATGACGGATTTTAACTTACCTTCTATTTTCGTGCCTTTAGTAGGCTTAGTATTTCCGGCAATTGCAATGGCTTCTTTATTTCTTTATGTGCAGAAAAATAAGATTGTCTAGAACCGATGGGGCCGAATTTTCTCAATGTATTTCCACGCAGGATCATAATACAGATATTTTTTAGTGTAAGTAATATAATATGGTAGGGTATGTGGCTCTTTCTACACACAAATGAAAAACGGCTATGGATGCGGATATAGGCTACGAGCATAAATGCATGCATATGCGGAGCCGGGTATAGCAAGTTTTATTTTAAGTAGATCAACAGATATTTTTTGAATAGAAAGTCAATGTATCTAACCAATTATTTCACAGGAGTACTAGTTACTGAAGGCGATTTCAGAATCAAAAAAAGTAAAGTCAAAATCATTTAGCTTATTCTCTCAATTTCAATCGACCGCTGCTGGATTTAGTATATCTAATATGAATTGGCGATCAGAACACATATGGATAGAACTTCTAAAAGGTTCTCGAAAAAGAGGTAATTTTTTCTGGGCCTGTATTCTTTTTCTAGGTTCACTAGGATTTTTATCGGTTGGGGCTTCCAGTTATCTTGGTAAGAATATGATATCTGTACTTCCATCTCAACAAATTCTTTTTTTTCCACAGGGGGTCGTGATGTCTTTCTACGGAATCGCGGGCCTATTCATTAGCTCCTACTTGTGGTGCACTATTTTGTGGAATGTAGGCAGTGGTTATGACCGATTCGATAGAAAAGAGGGAATAGTGTGCATTTTTCGTTGGGGATTCCCTGGAATAAAACGTCGCGTCTTCCTTCGATTCCTTATGCGGGATATCCAATCAATTAGAATTCAGGTTAAAGAGGGTCTTTATCCTCGTCGTATCCTTTATATGGAAATCCGGGGCCAGGGGGTCATTCCCTTGACTCGTACTGATGAGAAGTTTTTTACTCCACGAGAAATTGAACAAAAAGCTGCCGAATTGGCCTATTTCTTGCGCGTACCAATTGAAGTATTTTGAATACCGATTTAATTTTTTTGAATTTTTGAAATGAATTGAATGAATTGGATTCCTTATTGTAAGGAGATTTTTGAGTATTTATCTAAAGAAAGGAACAAACGAGGATAAGAGAAAATTGCTTCTAATTTGTTTTGTCCAAGTGAGATATATGGCATAATATTCTTCCATTTTCATCTGAAAGGGCTTTTTTTTTTATTCTATTTCTCTATTCCACTCCATCTAGATCTAAGAAAGAACCCAATGCAATGAAATTCCACTAGTATACAAAAAAGAGGAATAGATACAAGGTCTCAAACCTTGTTATAGAATTTTTGCTTCAAATAAAAAGAAATATCATATAGAGTCAGCGAATGAAATAGAGTCAGCGAATGAAGCAGATTCATTAACAACTCAATTTACAGATCAAAAATGAAAAAAAAGAAAGCATTGCCTTCTTTCCTATATCTTGTATTTATCGTACTTTTGCCCTGGGGAGTCTCTTTCTCTTTTAACAAATGTCTGGAACTTTGGATTAAGAATTGGTGGAATACCAGGCAATCTGAAACTCTCTTAACTGATATTCAAGAGAAAAAGGTTCTAGAAAGATTCATAGAATTAGAAGAACTTTTTCTCTTGGACGAAATGATAAAAGAGAAACCGAAGACACATGTACAAAAACCTCCTATAGGAATACACAAGGAAATAATACAATTGGTCAAAATAGATAATGAGGATCATCTCCATATCATTTTGCATTTCTCGACAAATATAATCTGTTTGGCTATTCTAAGTGGTTCTTTTTTTCTGGGTAAAGAGGAACTTGTCATTTTGAATTCTTGGGTTCAGGAATTCTTCTATAACTTAAATGACTCAATAAAAGCTTTTTTGATTCTTTTAGTTACTGATTTTTTTGTTGGATTTCACTCCACCCGCGGTTGGGAACTACTAATTCGTTGGGTCTACAACGATCTTGGATGGGCTCCTAATGAGCTAATTTTCACTATTTTTGTTTGTAGTTTTCCAGTGATTCTAGATACATGTTTTAAATTTTGGATCTTTTTTTCTTTAAACCGTCTATCTCCTTCGCTTGTAGTCATTTATCATTCAATTAGTGAAGCATAAACTCATTCGATTTCCTGATATTAATCAAATTAGCATCTTTCTTCCTTTAGAAAGAAAGCCCTTTTCCATTTTAGCAAAATTCTTTCTATTTCTACCTGCTCAAGGTATTCATCATTCCAGTACAACTGTTGCAGTAGAATGACAACAGACTCGTGTATAGGGAACTAGATTAGCTTAGCTACCTATCTAATTTATTGTAGAAATTCTGGGATCTGCGATTGGATATGGAAAATAGAAATACTTTTTCTTGGGTAAAGGAACAGATGATTCGATCGATTTCTGTATCGATCATGATATACGTAATAACTCGGACATCTATTTCAAATGCATATCCCATTTTTGCGCAGCAGGGTTATGAAAACCCACGAGAAGCAACCGGACGAATTGTATGTGCCAATTGCCATTTAGCTAATAAGCCCGTGGATATTGAAGTTCCCCAAACTGTGCTTCCCGATACTGTATTTGAAGCAGTTCTTCGAATTCCTTATGATATGCAACTGAAACAAGTTCTTGGTAATGGGAAAAAGGGAGGGTTAAATGTGGGTGCTGTTCTTATTTTGCCCGAGGGATTCGAATTAGCGCCGCCCGACCGTATTTCTCCTGAGTTGAAAGAAAAGATAGGAAATCTTTCTTTTCAGAGTTATCGTCCCGATAAAAAAAATATTCTTGTGATAGGCCCTGTTCCCGGTAAGAAATATAGTGAAATCGTCTTTCCCATTCTTTCCCCCGATCCTGCTACGAAGAAAGACGTTCATTTCTTAAAAT